GCGAAAAACAAGATATTGAATCAAAAAGAAACTTTGGGATTGCTGAATCACAGACAACAAAATAAATATATACAGCAACGGAGCCGTCATAGTATTTTGGAAATCCTCTCAAAGGAAGGATGGCTTTTTGATCATTTACCTACATTTACCTATCTGCCCCAAGTCTGATAGATTTTCTTTCTTCAAGGGTAAGGGTCAATTTTATTGTAGAGCCGTATGCAATGCACAAATTATGCCTGTACGGTTGTTCAATTCTATCTTTTTTTATTATTCTTATTTTTCTTTTCTCTTCGCTTCATCATGTGAGATAAAGAAACCTTTTATTATGATCATCAGGGTAATGATCCATCAACCTGCTAGTGGTTTTTATGAGACACAAGTGGGAGAATTTATCTTGGAAGCGGAAGAACTGCTGAAACTGCGTGAAACCATCACAAGGGTTTATGTACAAAGAACGGGTAAACCATTATGGGTTGTATCCGAAGACATGGAAAGAGATGTTTTTATGTCAGCAACAGAAGCACAAGCTTATGGAATTATTGATCTTGTAGCAGTTGAATGAAAATAATGTAACATACATGGATTTCACGCAAATCCATGCATGAAATTTAATCTCCGAGGTTCTTAATTCTTTTAAATATAAGTAATTCATAATCAAATCATCCGGTTAGGATTAATCTAAACCAGCCCATTCATTATGTATATGATTCAACATGCCAACGATTAAACAACTTATTAGAAATACAAGACAGCCAATAAAAAATGTCACCAAATCCCCTGCGCTTCGGGGATGCCCTCAGCGCCGAGGAACATGTACTAGGGTGTATGTGCGACTCGTTTAGATCGTGAGCTGGCACAAAAAAAGAAAACTACTTTTACAGTATCAAGGATCAGTACCGCTGAATAGGATAGAATGGAAGAAGGAATTTCATCCACTATATAAAAAATAAAATATAAAAAAATCTATCATATCTCTTCATTGTGTATGAAATTTATGGTTTTCGTTGGTGCAAATCCAATCACCTCAATTCTCCATTGATAGCAAACGGTTATCCATTAAGCGGAAGAAATCTTATTTTAAAAACAAAAAGATTAGGTCCCCACTTTGGCAAGAACGGACTAACAGGGTCAGCTACCCAGCTAACTTTCATAATTAAATACCGTTACTGTATAGGTAGATCTCATTGTGAAAGACCTATTACTTTACTGGATAATTCATGGGTAGAGCCAAAGAGTGGGAACTATACAAGTTCCCAATAACATAAAGTAAAGGCTCCGGTGTATAGAAAAGACCTCACCGTTTAAGAAGTAACCATAAAAACGATGGAACCCACTTTTATTTTTTTATTTACTCTATTTTTAGACACCTAACAGAAGACAATTTCGTATTTCGCAGTGAAATATCTAAAAAAATCGTGGTCGGGGAGGTTATAGTAGCCAAAGCCATTGGAATTTTAATTTTATACATTGGAAAAATCCGTTTTGTTATTAAAAGACTAGGAAAGGGGAAAAGAATAACTGAAAGAACGGAAATCAATTAGTTATTCATCAAAGGTTCATTTATTCAATGACTAGAATTAAACGGGGATATGTAGCTCGGAGACGTAGAACAAAAATTCGTTTATTTGCATCAAGCTTTCGAGGAGCTCATTCAAGACTTACTCGAACTATTACTCAACAGAAAATAAGAGCTTTGGTTTCGGCTCATCGGGATAGGGATAGGCAAAAGCGAAATTTTCGTCGTTTGTGGATCACTCGAATAAACGCAGTAATTCGCGAAAATAGAGTAACTTATAGTTATAGTAGATTAATACACGATCTATATAATAAACAGTTGCTTCTTAATCGTAAAATACTTGCACAAATAGCTATATTCAATAGGAATTCTCTTTACATGATTTCCAATGAGATCATAAACGAAGTAGAATCCACCGGAATAATTTAAACGGAGTTCCCCGGAGAATGAACTCCGGGAGGATAGAATAAAAATTACTATGAGTAAATATTTTAAAATATTCAAAATGAATAAACACGTTCAATAAAAAAGTTTATTCTTTTCCGATTTAGTATTTATATTACGACACGATAATTCAATCTAGATTCTCGGATCTTTCGAGCAAAAAAAATACCAATCCGAACTCAAAGGAGGGTTGGAATTATAATTTTAGTGAAGAAATAGTAAGGCGGCTAGTTATTACTAGTTCTAAGACCAGTAGTTCTGGGGGCCGACTCGGTTCTTTCAAATTGTTTCTCATTATTGAGAAAGGGTAACAAAGATAAAATACGAGCTTGTTTTATGGCAGTAGTAATTAATCGTTGTTGTTTCAAGGTCAATCTATTCACCCGTCTAGATAATATTTTTCCTTGTTCACTAATAAACCGACTAATTAAACTCATGTTTCTATAATCAATTCGATCCCCCGATTCAATCGGGGGCAAACGCTTACGAAAAGTTCTCTTGGATTTAAGAAAAGGTCGCTTGGATTTATCCATGGTTTGTTTGTTTATTCCTTATCCAGAAAATCCTATTTTGGTTAAAATGAATTAGAATTCAGAAATAGGATTTTTTTTATATATGTTATAGTTATATATAATGTTATTTTTTCTATTTCCTTGAAAGGAGGTACTCTATTTTTTTATCTCCCCATGAATGGTATGTTTGGAACAATAGCGACAGAATTTTCTCAATTCTAATCGATTAGGCGTATTCTGTCGGTTCTTTTGAGTAATATATCTGGAAATGCCCATCGATCTCTTACTCTTATTAGCACCGTTTCGGACACAAGCGGTACATTCCAAAATTACCCTTAGTCGGACATCTTTACCCTTGGCCATGAACCTCCTTTTAATTTTTGATTTACTCAACTCTTCTATTTTCAATTTGAAACGAAGAAGAAAGGCAGGAAAAAATATAAGTTACTCACTTCAAATCTAAAAGATCAATAATCAATAAAGTAATGAAAATCGTAGAAAATGTAAATAATACAATGATTTCTAAACTCTATTTACAAATTGAAATACAGTTGTAAAATACTCTTGCCTTAGACCCACATTTCTATTCTACCCCATTCCGATATTCATGTAATTCAAACTTGAATCTGAGTCTCACAGACATTGAATCCGTTTTGATTCTTTCTCTTTCCTCCCTTATTCTAAATTCTAAAAAGGGAAAAAAGAGAAAAGAGGGGGGGATTAGTCACAAATATTTGATTGTATCTTTAATCTTTTTAATTCCTTTCCATGTCAATAACTAGAATGAAAAAAAGGGGAATGTCAACGCATCCGGAAAAAAACGATTAATCTCTATCAATAAACCCGCTAAAGCTCCAAACCATAACGTGCTTAGAACTGGTGCCACGGAGAGATATGTTTTTAGATCTCGCATTCAAAACCCTCCTTCTTTTATTGTAATACATAAAAATAATGCATATATGATCAGATATGTAGTTAAGGACCTCTTCTAGTTGTACACAGAATCCCTAATTGAATTATACAATAATCTATTAAATAAATCATATTTTTCTTTTATTAAAACAGAAAAAAATACCCCCTACTTACCGAGTATTTCCTAAATAATTTATATATTATACTTTTACGGTGGGTTCTGTATTTCATATGTATACAAGTCTTTTACTATTATTTATATGTTAAATGTATTTATATGTTAAATGAAACCAAAAAGACGAAATGGGCATAAATTTTATGTATATCTGTGGAGAAAATAACAATGTGGAAAACAAGACAGGAATTCTCTACAATGACACTGTAGAGAAATTGAAGGGATGTAGCGCAGCTTGGTAGCGCGTTTGTTTTGGGTACAAAATGTCACGGGTTCAAATCCTGTCATCCCTACTTATTACTGTTCAAAAGACAAAAAATACAAAAGAGCAGTAACGAGGGATCCGTTGAGATCGATTCAAAACAAAAGAGAATCCTTTTCTTTAGGGTCTTATCTAGAAAGCGCTCTTAGTTCAGTTCGGTAGAACGTGGGTCTCCAAAACCCGATGTCGTAGGTTCAAATCCTACAGAGCGTGATTTTCTTCTTTCTTAGATCGTGAAATAAATTCAGTAACTTGTACAGCAATCGGAATTTGACCTCCTGTAAACGAGGAGGTCAATTCAAAAAGGAGATGTTAATTAATCAAAGGTCCAACTGATCACCCCGCCTGTATTGTAAATATGCAGTTACGAATAATCCAGCCAAAGTAATAGGAATTAGGCCTAACACGATTCCAAATAGAGAAACTTCAATCATTTCATTTTGTTTGAAAGGAGAAAAAAATAGGTAATATCTATACCTAAATATTAATCCGAATTGGCACGAATCTCAATGACCAAGAATGGACAATTGGCGCGTTAAGTAACTAAAACTAATGATTGATTTCATTTCTTTTTATGGATTTTGTTTTTCAAATATCAAATATTAATTTTAAATAAGTCGTATTTTGCTCAGACCAATCAATAGAGCTGACGTTATAGTTAAAGCCGCTAGTAGAAAACCGAAATAACTGGTTATAGTAAGCATGAAGGAGCTAAATGAATTTTTTTATGCATATAGTTCTAAAGCACTTACCTAAGTTTCTATTTTTTCAAAATAGTAGGATAGGCCAAAATACCAATGGAAAGAATAATTTTCAATTGAAATGAAAGTTTTAGATTCATCTATCATTATAGACGGCACTAACAAAGAAAAAGTAACAGGCATATAAAGCGAATCTGTAACATCTATTCATCCCACGATTTCAATCAACCAATTCTATTTTTTGAAGAACTCCTGGGTAAACTAATAATAGGAACTGCGTCGTGTAACTTCATTCAAAAAAGAAACTCTTTTTTCATTATTCAATAATTTTTTTTATCATTTCTTCTATTTTTGATAAAAGAGTAACTTATCAAGCTTTTTACTTTACCTTAATTTTAACTCATTACATTAAGTATATAATTAGAGGCTCATTCACATAATCGAGTCAATGAGAAGAAAAAAGTGATCACACGATCAC